GCACAGATGGTTTATTTATCACCAAATAGAGATGAATATTATATGGTAGCAGCAGGAAATTCTTTGGCCTTGAATCGGGGTATTCAAGAACAACAGGTTGTTCCAGCTCGATATCGTCAAGAATTCCTGACTATTGCATGGGAAGAGATTCATCTTAGAAGCATTTTTCCCTTCCAATATTTTTCTATTGGAGCTTCCCTCATTCCTTTTATCGAGCATAATGATGCGAATCGAGCTTTAATGAGTTCTAATATGCAGCGCCAAGCAGTTCCCCTTTCTCGGTCCGAGAAGTGCATTGTTGGAACTGGGTTGGAAGGCCAAACGGCTCTAGATTCGGGGATTTCAGCTATAGCCGAACGCAAGGGAAAAATCATTTATACTGATACTCACAAGATCCTTTTCTCAAGTAATGGGGATACTCTAAGCATTTCATTAGTTATGTATCAACGTTCCAACAAAAATACTTGTATGCATCAAAAAACTCAGGTTCGGCGGGGTAAATACATTAAAAAGGGACAAATTCTAGCGGGCGGTGCGGCTACAGCTGGTGGGGAACTCGCTTTAGGAAAAAATGTATTAGTAGCTTATATGCCATGGGAAGGTTACAATTTTGAAGACGCAGTACTAATTAGTGAACGTCTGGTCTATGAAGATATTTATACTTCTTTTCACATCCGGAAATATGAAATTCAGACTCATGTAACAAGCCAAGGTCCTGAAAGAATTACTAAGGAGATCCCGCATTTAGAGGCTCATTTACTCCGAAATTTAGACAGAAATGGAATTGTGATGCTGGGATCTTGGATAGAAACAGGTGATATCTTAGTAGGTAAATTAACACCTCAGACAGCGAACGAATCGTCATATGCACCGGAGGATAGATTATTACGAGCTATACTTGGCATTCAGGTATCCACTTCAAAAGAAACTTCTCTAAGACTACCTATAGGTGGAAGGGGTCGAGTTATTGATGTGAGATGGGTCCATAGAAAGGGGGGTTCCAATTCTAATCCAGAAAGAATTCGTGTATATATTTTACAGAAACGTGAAATCAAAGTAGGTGATAAAGTAGCTGGAAGGCATGGGAATAAAGGTATAATTTCTAAGATTTTGTCTAGACAAGATATGCCCTATTTGCAAGATGGAACGCCCGTTGATATGGTATTCAACCCATTAGGAGTCCCCTCACGAATGAATGTGGGACAGATATTTGAATGTTCGCTCGGGTTAGCGGGGGATCTGCTAAATAAACATTATAGAATAGCACCCTTTGATGAGAGATATGAGCAAGAGGCCTCAAGAAAACTAGTGTTTTCTGAATTATATGAAGCCAGTAAGCAAACAAAAAATCCATGGGTATTTGAACCCGAATATCCGGGAAAAAGCAGAATATTTGATGGAAGAACAGGAGATCTTTTTGAACAACCTGTTTTAATAGGAAAGTCCTATATCCTAAAATTAATTCATCAAGTTGATGATAAAATTCATGGACGTTCCAGTGGGCATTACGCACTTGTTACACAACAACCCCTTAGAGGGAGGGCTAAACAAGGGGGACAAAAAGTAGGAGAAATGGAAGTTTGGGCTCTAGAGGGATTTGGTGTTGCTCATATTTTACAAGAGATGCTTACTTATAAATCTGATCATATTAGAGCTCGTCAAGAAGTACTTGGTGCTACGATTATTGGAGCAACAGTACCTAAGCCAGAGGGTGCTCCAGAATCTTTTCGATTGCTCGTTCGAGAACTACGATCTTTGTCCCTGGAACTGAATCATTTCCTTGTATCTGAAAAGAACTTCCAGATGAATAGGAAGGAAGCTTGATCTCAATGAATCATAATTTCGATTCTATGATCGACCAGTATAAACATCAACAACTTCGAATTGGACCAGTTTCCCCTCAACAAATCAGGGCTTGGGCAAAAAAAATTCTACCCAATGGAGAAATAGTTGGAGAGGTGACAAAACCCTATACTTTTCATTATAAAACCAATAAACCGGAGAAAGATGGATTGTTTTGTGAAAGAATTTCTGGACCCATAAAAAGTGGGATTTGTGCTTGTGGAAATTACCGAGGGATTGGGGCTGAAAAAGAAGACCCGAAATCTTGTGAAGAATGCGGGGTGGAATTTGTTGATTCTCGTATACGAAGGTACCAAATGGGATACATCAAACTGGCATGTCCAGTGACTCATGTGTGGTATTTGAAACGTATTCCTAGTTATATTGCGAATCTTTTAGATAAGCCCCTTAGGGAATTAGAGGGCCTAGTATATTGCGATGTGTGATTTGATCGAAATTTTCATTTGACAGATTTGGACTGAGAAACTGTCATCTCATTCAATCTGATTGGGATGCCCCCGGCTCTGACATGTATCTTGGGAGGAGGAACATGAAGCTCAGAATTATGGGTGCATTCAAGACTTTAAAATGGAAGGAAAGGGGAATTGATCCATGGTCGATTCCGTAACAGATAATATAGGAATAGTTAGTTATACCT